AATAGTAAATTAAGTATTAAATTAAATAGTTGTTAGTCTAGTACTGTATCCCTTCCTATCTTATCCTTCCTTTGCACCTGACTCAAAAAAAAAGAGTGCTTTGGAGGCAAAAATCGAACTTGCCGAGGGGGTTCCATAAACCGGGAATTCGCCGAGACAAACAAGAGACAAACTGCTTTTAAAGGGGATAGACTATGCTTTTCTTTTATTTTTATTTATTTTTTCTTTTCTGCCTGCTGAATAAAAAAAGGTTGGGTTGGATATAGCTCTCTACCATATCTATTATATTATCTTAAATCTACATAGAATAAATTAGTATATTGAAATAGCAGTCTAATTCAACTTTACAAATAGAATAGTCCATTTATATGGACCGCTAAGTGCGGAGACGGGAATCGAACCCGTGACCTCAAGGTTATGAGCCTCGTGAGCTACCAAACTGCTCTACTCCGCTCTGTAGGGCTGAAGGTGGACGAAAAAGGTTGAATACAAGTCTCTACCATGTCTAGACAAATAGAATAGTCTTTTTATACAGAATTTATACAGAATGGAGCGGGTAGCGGGAATCGAACCCGCATCGTTAGCTTGGAAGGCTAGGGGTTATAGTCGACGTTGGTTGATTATTTTTAACGTCTCTAATTCAAAACCGAACATGAAATTTGGATTTCATTCGGCTCCTTTATGGATATTCTCACCACTTAACATCTAAGTCAGCTTTTCTGTCTGAATGGAACCAAAGCTCTCCGCTTTCTAGATGATCCCTATAGAATAGGAGATAGAAATTCTCCTAAATATCTATCTAATCTACTTACTTCGTTCCCTAATTTCATTCAAGAGATCTTGAGGAAAAGAGTTGGGTTTCCACCGAGCTGAAACAATATACTGATGGTTCTAGTAAACCAAAACTATCATTTTTAGCTATTGGTCTTCCATTTCCTTTTTAAACAAATGGGGGTTTAGTTACGATTGGAAATAAACCTTTTTTTATCTTCATCCATAGATCCTTTACTCATATTTATTCAATTGGAATACTTAATCCAATGCAAAATTATGCTTCGCGACTCTGTATTCATAATCGAATTTTTTTTATTTTGCATGCAAATTCAATTAGTCTTTGGATACCAATCGCGAGAATGTGTATTCTTCCTCAATATGCTATTGAGAGGAAAAGGATTAAACCCTTTATAAGAACTAAAGTTTTTATCGGAATATGAATAGAAAAAACTTAAGGATGCCTTAAGTATATCATTTCAAATTCAGTTATTAATAGAACGAATCACACTTTTACCACTAAACTATACCCGCTACATGTAGATTATGATACCAACGCTACCCTTTGTCAAGGGTAGCCATTCGAGAAGGAGGCGAATTCCACCTTATCGAATCAAACGGAGAAAGTTCATGAGAGCGAGCAGTTGGTACTTTAATTGCGGGCCTTTACTTTAGGATTTAGATAGCCCCTCTCTAGTCTGTAAAATACATCTCTTTTTACCATGCTAATAGCGTATGAACCAAATGTATGCATTTCGATTAGGATCGTATTCTAAGGACGAGTTTGATTATTCCTACAATATACACTAAGAGATATAGGTAAGCAATACAGTTCCCATAAATCTCTTTCTTCCTTTTCTTTTTTGTTCAGAATTGAACAAAGAATCTGGGTATCTGTTCCCTTCCTTTTCACCTTAGGATCGAGAATCCAGAATCTTCCTTTTTCGTAGTGTTCGGAAATGGAAAACCTTGAACCTGCAGGAGTTAGGTATGTAGGATATGGTTTTTATTTTTTGTTGGGGAGGCAGTAGAATAATTTTTCTACTCTGCAGTAGAAATTCGTTAGAATAAAATTATTGAGAAAACTCCAACATAGTTTGTTCAAAATGCACCAGAATCCTTGGAGAATATTCAAGTACTCCATTTCCAAGGGGTACCTGTTCAAAATGGCTTCAACAAATCCGTCCAAAACTTTTTAAGAAAAATTGAAAAGTTTTGAACTCTAAGGTTTTTCCAAAGAGTGCCTGTTAAAAATTGTTTCAATCCCGCACCAAAACAGATAAGAAGTATTTCACTGAAAATTAATACCCAACCATATGGATATATGAAGAGCGCAAATTCCTTTATACCCCACCCAATTAGAATTAGGGGAAATAAAACATAAATGGAGAAAGTTTTCATTATAAGATCCGCCAATAGGAGAAAAAAATCCCTAATTCTGCAGAACATTCTGAGCACGTGAAAAGTGAATAGCGTAAAGATAAAAAAACAAAGTCTACCGTTTTTTTATTTTTTTAATAGCATTTCTTATTTTTTTAATAGCATTTCTTATTGCCCCTTTGGCCTTTTTCTTTTTGGCCCATTATTGTATCCGATTTCACAATTGTTCTCCTCCTCAATTCCGGTTTTTGGTTTGGGGAGTCGTCCGAGATCGTGTTTACATAATCTCCATATAATAAACTTCTATATCTCGATATGTAGCTAATTTTTTAATAAAATTGAATAAAAAGCCCTTTTAACTCAGTGGTAGAGTAATGCCATGGTAAGGCATAAGTCATCGGTTCAAATCCGATAAAGGGCTTTTCGTTTAGTACTAGAGTAATGCCATGGTAAGAGGGAAGTTATTAGTTCGAATCCGATAAACTACTTTTCTACTAAATTCATTCACTTTTTTCTTTTTTAAAGTAGGAAAGACTCTTTCCTTTGATCTAGTTATACTCTTCCAGTATATTGACAATTCTAAAAAACTGCTCATACTATCATTATAATATAATGACGAGTGGTTGTATATGGCTCTATCGTCTATTGGATGCCCCTATCGTCTAGTGGTTCAGGACATCTCTCTTTCAAGGAGGCAGCGGGGATTCGACTTCCCCTGGGGGTAGGGAGTATTATAAAAAGAGGTTAGTCATGGATTATAAAAAACCCTAGAATAAAATCTTCCTGGGTCGATGCCCGAGCGGTTAATGGGGACGGACTGTAAATTCGTTGACGATATGTCTACGCTGGTTCAAATCCAGCTCGGCCCAATAATCTAGGGCTTCGTGAATATGAACTAAATCCGTTTTTTTTCTTCCATAAAAAAACGATCTAATCGATAGAAATAAAGAAGAATATGATTCGTCTATTTTTTAGAGTACGACAGACGAATCGAATCTTCTTATGGTTCTATTTAAGAATAGATATGCCATACACCCCGCAGGGATTGTAGTTCAATTGGTCAGAGCACCGCCCTGTCAAGGCGGAAGCTGCGGGTTCGAGCCCCGTCAGTCCCGAACTAGAGTTCAATGAATGGGCAAATTAATCTTTCCTTTTTTTCATCAAAAATTTCCCTGAAAAAGGGGGGTAGGAGGCAAGATCAAATATCTATAGGGGCGTCCTTACTTTACTTTTTTTATTTCGCATTTCTCAGTAAAAAGAGAGCAGTATAGGAATTTTTTTTTCACTACTTCCGGTTGATAAGGAAAGACATACATATCATACGTGAATTAGTATAATTAGATTACCGGGATTTTATCAGAATTCATACATAAATCGTATTCGTTTATTATTCGAGAATGCATTTAATATAATTAGTTCCTTTTTGGGGGTTAAACCGCACCCCTTTCCTAAATTAAAATATTGGATCTTTTTTACTTAAGACCCTCTTTTCTCAACCTCATTTCTACTTCTACTGTTTATTTGGATGTCTATGTGACCCCTAGAAAGTCGGTCATATAATACATACATAATTGTATGTATAACTATAAGAAAAAGGAAGGGAAATTAGCTAATATAAGATAAGAAAGATTCTGGGTTATACATATAGAAAAGCAAAAGTGGAAAAGGATGAAAAATAGAGGGGGTTCCGAATCCAATCAAAAAACCTATTTTGGTCTTAGTATGGATAAGGGTTTTTCCTATGTTATATTATTCCACTATCAACCGTGAATTGATTTGATAGATCCGATATTCATAATATTGAATTGATTCAGTATTATCAGAATGCAAGTCCTCCCCTTGAATTTACAGGATATCCCTTTTTCCTCTCCATGGGATTACATCCCGAGTTATTGTGAAAAAAAAGAATAGAGAAGTTATGGAAGTCAATATTCTCGCATTTATTGCTACTACATTGTTCATTCTAGTTCCTACTGGGTTTTTACTTATTCTTTATGTAAAAACGGCCAGCCAAAATGATTAATTGGAATTCCAATTAATCATTGAAAAAATGAAAAAGGGATTAAAATAAAAAAGTCTTAAATGAAAGGATCCGGTTGGAATCATAAAGTGTGGTAGAAAAAACTATATGTAGTTTTTTCTACCACACTTTGGATTCCTTCTATTATATTATCTTAAATCTACATAGAATAAATTAGTATATTGAAATAGCAGTCTAATTCAACTTTTTTTTCACTGCATCCACTTAATTGAAATTCAGTAAAAATCAAAAAAATCGAAGACAATTATTCGTTGAAAAAATCCATGGAGGGGGAGAAAAATAATACGAGAATAGACTATAATAAAAGAAAAAAAGTAAAAGGAAAAACCTGCGAATCTTTCATGCTTAAAAATGCCTCGAGATGCTTCACGCGGGGTCCTTCAAAACAAAAAAAAAAGAACATAAAATTTATCCTAAGAATAAGAAAAGAGTCTAAATGGAAAATGTTCGATATGTTATGAATAGCTTCGTGTAAGAAAGTCTAATTTTCTTATGTATAGTTATGTATAGAACTTTATTTTGACTCGTTACTTCTAGTAGAAATTCTGAATTACTATAATCGCTCTTTCTATTCTATTTTCGATTTTTCTATTTATAGTAGAATAGAATGACTCTTTTAAGAAACTCTTTCTTAAAAGAGTGAAACAAAACTAAAGAAATAGAGAAAAAAGTTTGGCAAAATGATTAATGCAAAACAATCAATTAAAGAAAAGAGTGGAGACTACAATTCGACTACTCAATTAGTAGTATCCCTAGAGTCCACTTCTCCCCCATACTACTAGCGAAAGAGAAAACGTAAAGACTACCATTAAACCAGCCCAAGCGAGACTTACTATATCCATGTAAATTATGTCTCCTCTTTCTATAAAGGAATTATTCTACTATTGATCAATAATCATAGTGGAATCAAGGGTACAGAGTCAAAAGGCCATTCTGCCTTAAGACTATGGAAGAATCGGTTAAAGCAATTTACTCCTAACAAATTCTTATATGATTTTTAGTAGAATTGGAGAGTATTAAGTATAAATACGATACATAGCTCTTTCTCTAAAAAGAGTATAGGGGGTGTTCTAAGTAGAAGACGCGGGAATAGAGAGATTTTTTCTTCCTTTTGTTACCACCCCTTTATAAGCAAAGGACGGCGGAATATATCATAAAATTAGGATAGCTAAATATTTATTGAATACCTACCTTACCCCTGTTTAGTTTTTTGACCTAAACCCTACTGCCCCGCTTTCTATCTTTCTATGAAAGAGTGAGAAAACCTTATCCACAACTCCGAAATTGATTTTTGATCAGCCTATTCAATCTGATTCTCGACAGAATGAGTAGCCTTTACTTTAGTGTATGTAGGTAGCATAAGATGTACGAAGTGTATGTAGTAAGATGTAGGATAAAAAAATGTCTGATAATTAAGAAGTGTTGATATTTCTTCGCGAACTCCCTCCTTTAATCTTAGATTGAAAAAAGAATGTCCCTTAGGGCCCTTTGGATACAAGGATTTCTGGCATCTTAGCCTCGTAGTTTGAAATTCCCGAATCGAATAAATTCAAATTAAAAAAAGAAGAAGGAAACGCTACCTTATCCCTATTGGTAGCCCTTTGGGCCACTGCTGCCAAAACAAACCCGAGTTTCAGGATAGAACTATGGTATGAATTCTCAAAATCTAGTATCGCCAGACCTAGTTACTCCCCTGCCCCAACTTATGGGTAGGGGCACGAATTTGTCGAGTTTGATCAGGACTATAATCCTAAGTATTTTCTTGATCAGGCGGCACCCAGATTTGAACTGGGGATAAAGGATTTGCAGTCCCCTGCCTTACCGCTTGGCCATGCCGCCAAAAAATCCGATCTAAAATCGAGAAAAGAACAAGTATTCATTCACATTTTCTTACTATACTAAAAAGCCCTTTATTTTATTTTGAATAAAATTCTACTTAACTTTTTCTTTTTTTTTTTCAATATTTTTCAAAAAATCGATTTCTGCCTTTTTGGTTCCTGTTTCGCTTATTCTCCTCGACGGATTCTATCTTAAAAGACACATTGCTAACACTGGAAAACTTCCCTTTTCTTTCTATTCTATCGAGATAACAAAGGAGAAAAAGTGAATTTCCAGTCACAGGCTGTAAAATTCAGAACAAATTGGAACCATTAACTAGAATTTTCTTTTTATTTTTTGAATTGCAGTAGTCAATGGCTGATATTCTCTTCCCCATTCCTTTTAATGGCATAATAAAATAGAATAAATGTTTTCCTAATCTGTATATAGGTAAACTTCAGATCCGAACAGGATTATTATATATGGATCCCCCTTATGTACATATTCCTAGGGGGAATCGTGCTTTAATTTTTCATTGCATTAAATATCTTAAATAAAAAAAAAGAGGAAATTGGCTCTGATATAGATTATGGCCCGGCCTTTTTGGGCCATCCAAGTGAAATTACGATAAAAGAAAGGATATGTGGATAGGTGGATAACTAGATTGGTTAAGTACTTAAAAAATAAAGTAAGTAGTTTCTTTTAGGAATTTTAGGATTTTACAACGAAATCCTTTATTTTCCAGCAATTCTACTACTACGATACGAAACAAAAAAGAACCTTCAAATTCTTTTTGAAAATTAAACTAAGTGTGCTATTCTAAATCGAACTAAAGTCAAACTTTCTAGTGCTTATAAATTCTTATGATTTTTCCCTTTCTATGAAAGGGGATAAAACGAGAAATCTTTCCTATCCAATCTGATTAGAATATTGTAAAGTAAAGTTTAAGTGGAAGAATTTTTTCTAGGACTGTTTTATCAATTCATTTTCATTCCATTTGTACTCCTGCCAAATTCGAACTTTCGCCAAAATTGTCTCGATTCATATGTATGAAATACATATATGAAATATGTATGTGGAGTTCTCTAGAATTTCATGTGATTCAGTAAACGGAATATAGATTCCATGATTGCTAGATTGATCCGTAGGGATTGATGAAGAGTGAGCTGATAATGGAATTTTTCTTCGATAAATAGGAAACTTAAGATTAAGATGCTCCGGAATGGAAATGAGGGAATGTCCACAATACCTGGATTTAGTCAGGTACAATTCGAGGGATTTTGTAGGTTCATTAATCAAGGCTTGGCAGAAGAACTTGAGAAGTTTCCAACAATTAAAGATCCAGATCACGAAATTACATTTCAATTATTTGCGAAAGGGTATCAATTGCTAGAGCCCGCGATAAAAGAAAGGGATGCTGTGTATGAATCACTCACCTATTCTTCTGAATTCTATGTACCCGCGCGATTAATTTTTGGTTTCGATGTGCAAAAGCAAACCATTTCTATTGGAAACATTCCTATAATGAATTCCTTAGGAACCTTTATAATAAATGGAATATACCGAATTGTGATCAATCAAATATTGCTAAGTCCTGGTATTTACTACCGCTCGGAATTAGACCACAAGGGAATTTCTATATACACTGGGACTATAATATCAGATTGGGGAGGAAGATCGGAATTAGCAATTGATAAAAAAGAAAGGATATGGGCTCGCGTGAGTAGAAAACAAAAGATATCTATTTTAGTTCTATTATCAGCTATGGGTTTGAATCTAAGAGAAATTTTAGATAATGTTTCCTACCCCGAAATTTTTTTGTCTTTCCTGAATGCTAAGGAGAAGAGGATTGAGTCAAAAGAAAAAGCTATTTTGGAGTTTTATCAACAATTTGCTTGTGTAGGTGGGGACCTGGTATTTTCGGGGTCCTTATGTGAGGAATTACAAAAGAAATTTTTTCAACAAAAATGTGAATTAGGAAGAGTTGGTCGACGAAATATGAATCGTAGACTGAATCTTGATATACCTCAGAACAATACATTCTTGTTACCACGAGATGTATTGACTGCTACGGATCATTTGATTGGAATGAAATTTGAAACGGGTATACTTGACGATGACGATATGAATCACTTGAAAAATAAACGTATTCGTTCGGTTGCGGATCTATTACAAGATCAATTCGGACTGGCTCTTGGCCGTTTACAACATGCGGTTCAAAAAACTATTCGTAGAGTATTCATACGTCAATCGAAACCGACTCCACAAACTTTGGTAACTCCAACTTCAACTTCGATTTTATTAATAACAACTTATGAGACCTTTTTTGGGACATACCCCTTATCTCAAGTTTTTGATCAAACCAATCCATTGACACAAACCGTTCATGGGCGAAAAGTGAGTTGTTTGGGTCCTGGGGGATTAACGGGGAGAACTGCGAGTTTTCGGAGCCGAGATATTCATCCGAGCCATTATGGGCGTATTTGTCCAATTGACACGTCCGAAGGAATCAATGTTGGACTTACTGGATCCTTAGCAATTCATGCCAGAATTGATCACTGGTGGGGATCTATAGAGAGTCCGTTTTATGAAATATCGGAGAAAGCAAAAGAAAAAAAAGAGAGACAGGTGGTTTATTTATCACCAAATAGAGATGAATATTATATGATAGCAGCAGGAAATTCTTTATCCTTGAATCAGGGTATTCAGGAAGACCAGGTTGTTCCAGCTAGATACCGTCAAGAATTCCTGACTATTGCATGGGAACAGATTCATGTTAGAAGTATTTTTCCTTTCCAATATTTTTCTATTGGAGGTTCTCTTATTCCTTTTATTGAGCATAATGATGCAAATCGGGCTTTAATGAGTTCTAATATGCAGCGCCAAGCAGTTCCACTTTCTCGGTCCGAGAAGTGCATTGTTGGAACTGGATTGGAACCCCAAACAGCTCTAGATTCTAGGGTTTCCGTTATAGCCGAACGCGAGGGAAAGATCATTTCTAGTGAAAGTCACAAGATCCTTTTATCAAGTAGTGGGAAGATTATAAGTATTCCTTTAGTTGCCCATCAGCGTTCTAACAAAAATACTTGTATGCACCAAAAACCTCAGGTTACGCGCGGTAAATCCATTAAAAAAGGACAAATTTTAGCGGAGGGAGCAGCTACAGTTGGCGGGGAACTTGCTTTAGGAAAAAACATTTTAGTAGCTTATATGCCGTGGGAGGGTTACAATTTTGAAGACGCAGTACTAATTAGCGAACGTTTGGTATGTGAAGATATTTATACCTCTTTTCACATCCGAAAATATGAAATTCAGACGGATACAACAAGCCAAGGTTCTGCTGAAAAAATCACTAAAGAAATACCACATCTAGAAGAACATTTACTCCGCAATTTGGACAGAAATGGAGTTGTGAGGTTGGGATCCTGGGTAGAAACTGGCGATATTTTAGTAGGTAAATTAACGCCTCAGATAGCGAGTGAATCGTCGTATATCGCGGAAGCTGGGTTATTACGGGCCATTTTTGGTCTTGAGGTATCCACTTCAAAAGAAACTTCTCTCAAACTACCTATAGGTGGAAGAGGGCGCGTTATCGATGTGAAATGGATCCAGAGGGATCCCCTCGACATAATGATTCGTGTATATATTTTACAGAAACGTGAAATTAAAGTTGGGGATAAAGTAGCTGGAAGACACGGGAATAAGGGGATCATTTCCAAAATTTTGCCTAGGCAAGATATGCCCTATTTGCAAGATGGAACGCCTGTTGATATGGTCTTCAATCCCTTAGGAGTACCCTCACGAATGAATGTGGGACAAATATTTGAGAGCTCGCTCGGATTAGCAGGGGATCTGCTAAAGAAACATTATAGAATAGCACCCTTTGATGAGAGATATGAGCAAGAAGCTTCAAGAAAACTTGTGTTTTCGGAATTATATGAAGCCAGTAAACAAACAAAAAATCCATGGGTATTTGAACCCGAGTACCCGGGAAAAAGCAGAATATTTGATGGAAGAACAGGAGATCCCTTCGAACAACCTGTTCTAATAGGGAAGTCCTATATCTTAAAATTAATTCATCAAGTTGATGAGAAAATCCATGGACGTTCTACTGGGCCGTACTCGCTTGTTACCCAACAACCCGTTCGAGGAAGAGCCAAGCAAGGGGGACAACGAGTAGGAGAAATGGAAGTTTGGGCTTTAGAAGGATTCGGTGTTGCTCATATTTTACAAGAAATACTTACTTATAAATCTGATCATCTTATAGCTCGCCAAGAAATACTTAATGCTACGATCTGGGGAAAAAGAGTGCCTAATCACGAGGATCCTCCAGAATCTTTTCGAGTGCTCGTTCGAGAACTACGATCTTTGGCTCTAGAACTGAACCATTTCCTTGTATCTGAGAAGAACTTTCAGGTAAATAGGGAGGATGTTTGATCGGCATAAATAAAAATTTTTTTTATTTCTATTTTATGATTGACCAATATAAACATAAACAACTTCAAATTGGACTCGTTTCCCCTCAACAAATAAAGGCTTGGGCTAACAAAATCTTACCTAATGGGGAAGTCGTTGGCGAAGTCACAAGACCCTCCACTTTTCATTATAAAACCGATAAACCAGAAAAAGATGGATTGTTTTGCGAAAGAATCTTTGGACCCATAAAAAGCGGAATTTGTGCTTGTGGAAATTCTCGAGCGAACGTAGCTGAAAACGAAGACGAAAGATTTTGCCAAAAATGCGGGGTAGAATTTGTTGATTCTCGGATACGAAGATATCAAATGGGATACATCAAACTGGCATGTCCAGTGACTCATGTATGGTATTTGAAAGGTCTTCCTAGTTATATCGCGAATCTTTTAGATAAACCGCTTAAGAAATTGGAGGGCTTAGTATACAGCAATTTCTCTTTTGCTAGGCCCAGCGCTAAAAAACCTACTTTCTTACGATTACGAGGTTTATTCGAAGATGAAATTTCATCCTGTAACTATAGCATTTCCCCCTTTTTTTCTACCCCAGGCTTTGCAACATTTCGAAATCGGGAAATTGCGACAGGAGCAGGTGCTATTAGAGAACAATTGGCGGATTTGGATTTGCGAATCATTATAGAGAATTCGTTGGTTGAATGGAAGGAATTAGAAGACGAGGGGTATAGTGGGGATGAATGGGAAGATAGAAAAAGAGGGATAAGAAAAGTTTTTTTGATTAGACGCATGCAATTGGCGAAACATTTTATTCAAACAAATGTAGAACCAGAATGGATGGTTTTGTGCTTATTACCGGTTCTTCCTCCCGAATTGAGACCCATTGTTTATAGGTCTGGGGATAAAGTAGTGACTTCGGATATTAATGAACTTTATAAGAGAGTTATCCGTCGGAATAACAACCTTGCCTATCTATTAAAAAGAAGTGAATTAGCGCCAGGAGATTTAGTAATGTGCCAGGAAAAATTGGTACAAGAAGCTGTGGATACACTTCTTGATAGCGGGTCCCGCGGGCAACTGACGCGGAATGGTCACAATAAAGTATACAAGTCACTTTCAGATGTAATTGAGGGTAAAGAGGGAAGGTTTCGCGAGACTCTGCTTGGGAAACGGGTCGATTACTCGGGTCGTTCTGTCATTGTTGTGGGTCCTTCGCTTTCATTACATCAATGTGGATTACCTCTAGAGATAGCAATAAAGCTTTTTCAGCTATTTGTAATTCGCGATTTAATCACGAAACGTGCTACTTCTAATGTCAGGATTGCTAAAAGGAAAATTTGGGAAAAGGAACCCATTGTATGGGAAATACTTCAAGAAGTTATGCGGGGGCATCCTGTACTGTTGAACAGAGCACCTACCCTGCATAGATTAGGCATACAGGCCTTCCAACCCAGTTTAGTGGAGGGGCGTACTATTTGTTTACATCCATTAGTGTGTAAGGGTTTCAATGCGGACTTTGATGGGGATCAAATGGCTGTTCATCTACCTTTATCCTTGGAAGCTCAGGCGGAAGCCCGTTTACTTATGTTTTCTCATATGAATCTCCTGTCTCCGGCTATTGGAGATCCTATTTGCGTGCCAACCCAAGACATGCTTATCGGACTTTATGTATTAACGATTGGAAGCCCTCGCGGTATTTGTGCAAACAGATATAATAGTTGCGGAAACTCTCCAAATAAAAAAGGAAATTACAATAAGAATAATTATTCTAAGTATACGAAGAATAAAGAACCCCATTTTTCTAGTTCCTATGATGCGCTGGGAGCTTATAGACAGAAACGAATTGGTTTAAACAGTCCCTTGTGGCTTCGATGGAAACTAGATCAACGCGTCATTGGGTCAACAGAAGTTCCGATTGAAGTTCAATATGAATCTTTTGGGACTTATCATGAGATTTATGCCCACTATCTAATAGTGGGAAATAGAAAAAAAGAAACCCGTTCTATATACATTCGAACTACTCTTGGTCATATTTCTTTTTATAGAGAAATAGAGGAAGCCATACACGGATTTAGTCGAGCCTATTCATACACTATCTAAACAAGGAAGTTAGATTCGGTGATGCCCTTTTCGGGGGGCATTCCGATTTCGCTAGTACTATCTTTTTTGCCGCCCAAATCCATGAGGAAAAGGGGTAAATTAAGTTTTCGAATCACTGACTCAGGCCCATTGTCGAATCCTACTCAGCAATTGTCGAATCCTACTCAGCCAAAAAAGGGGGGGTACTTATGTATGGCGGAACGGGCCAACCAGGTCTTTCATAATAAAGAGATAGACGGAACTGCTATGAAACGACTTATTAGCAGATTAATAGATCATTTCGGAATGGGATATACATCCCATATACTGGATCAAATAAAGACTCTGGGCTTCCATCAAGCCACTACTACATCAATTTCTTTAGGAATTGAAGATCTTTTAACAATACCCTCTAAAGGGTGGTTAGTCCAAGACGCGGAACAGCAGAGTTTTCTTTTGGAGAAACACTATTATTATGGGGCTGTACACGCGGTAGAAAAATTACGCCAATCTGTTGAGATATGGTATGCTACAAGTGAATATTTGAAACAAGAAATGAATTCGAATTTTCGGATAACGGATCCTTCTAATCCAGTCTATCTAATGTCTTTTTCAGGAGCCAGAGGAAATGCATCCCAGGTACACCAATTAGTAGGTATGAGAGGGTTAATGGCGGATCCTCAAGGACAAATGATTGATTTACCTATTCAAAGCAATTTACGCGAGGGACTTTCTTTGACAGAATATATAATTTCCTGCTACGGAGCCCGCAAAGGAGTTGTAGATACTGCTGTACGAACAGCGGATGCTGGATATCTTACACGTAGACTTGTTGAAGTAGTTCAACATATTATTGTGCGTAGAAGAGATTGTGGTACTATACGAGGTATTTCTGTGAGTCCTCAAAAGGGGATGACAGAAAAACTTTTTGTCCAAACACTAATTGGTCGTGTATTAGCAGACGATATATATATCGGTTTACGATGCATTGCTGCTCGAAATCAAGATATTGGAATTGGATTAGTCAATCGATTCATAACAGCCTTTCGAGCACAACCGTTTCGAGCACAACCAATATATATTAGAACTCCTTTTACTTGCCGGAGCACATCTTGGATCTGTCAATTATGTTATGGGCGGAGTCCCACTCATGGCGATCTGGTCGAATTGGGGGAAGCTGTAGGTATTATTGCGGGTCAATCAATTGGGGAGCCCGGGACTCAACTAACATTAAGAACTTTTCATACAGGTGGAGTATTCACGGGGGGCACTGCCGACCTTGTACGATCCCCCTCGAATGGAAAAATCCAATTCAATGAGGATTTGGTTCACCCCACACGTACCCGTCATGGGCAGCCTGCTTTTCTATGCTATATAGACTTGCATGTAACTATTCAGAGTCAGGCTATTCTACATAGTGTGAATATTCCGTCAAAAAGCTTGATTCTAGTGCAAAATGATCAATATGTAGAATCCGAACAAGTAATTGCGGAGATTCGTGCCGGAACATCCACTTTGCATTTTAAAGAAAAGGTACAAAAGCATATTTATTCCGAATCAGACGGGGAAATGCACTGGAGTACTGATGTTTACCATGCGCCCGAATATCAATATGGTAATCTTCGTCGATTACCAAAAACAAGCCATTTATGGATATTGTCAGTAAGTATGTGTGAATCTAGTATAGCATCTTTTTCGCTCCACAAGGATCAAGATCAAATGAATACTTATTCTTTTTCTGTTGACGGAAGATATATCTTTGACCTCTCAATGGTTAATGATCAAGTAAGCCATAGACTGTTGGATACTTTTGGTAAAAAAGATAGGGAAATTCTTGATTATTTAACGCCAAATCGAATCGTGTCCAACAGTCATTGGAATTTTATCTATCCTTCTATTCTTCAAGATAATTCGGATTTGTTGGCGAAAAAGCGAAGAAATAGGTTCGTCATTCCATTACAATATCATCAAGAACAAGAAAAAGAGCTAATATCTTGTTTGGGGATTTCGATTGAAATACCCTTTATGGGTGTTTTACGTAGAAATACGATTTTTGCTTATTTTGACGATCCACGATACAGAAAGCATAAAAAGGGTTCTGGAATTGTTAAATTTAGATATAGGACCCTAGAGGAAGAATATCGGACCCGAGAGGAAGAGTATAAGACTCGAGAGGAAGACTCAGAGAACGGATATGAGAGCCCAGAGAACGAATATAGAACCCGAGAGGACAGATATGAAATCCTAGAAGACGAATATAGGACTCTAGAGAACGAATATGAAACCTTAGAAGCTGAATATGGGATCCTAGAGGACGAATATAGGACTCTAGAGAAAGACTCAGAAGAACAATACGGGAGCTCAGAGAACGAATATAACACCCGAGAGGACGAATATGGAACTCTAGAGGAAGACTCAGAAGAAGAATATGGGAGGCCTGAAGATGAATCAGAGAACGAATATGGGACTTTAGAAGAAGACTCAGAGGAAGACTCAGAGGAAGACTCAGAGGACGAATATGGGAGCCCAGAGGAAGATTCCATGTTAAAAAAAGAGGGTTTTATTGAGCATCGGGGAAGAAAAGAATTGAGTCTAAAATACCAAAAAGAAATAGAGCGGTTTTTTTTCATTCTTCAAGAACTGCATATCTTGCCGAGATCCTCATCGCTAAAGGTACTTGACAATAGTATTATAGGAGTGGATACACAACTCACAAAAAATACAAGAAGTCGACTAGGTGGATTGGTCCGAGTGAAGAGAAAAAAAAGCCATACGGAACTCCAAATTTTTTCCGGAGATATTCATTTTCTTGAAGAGGCGGATAAGATATTAGGTGGCAGTTTGATACCACCAGAAAGAGAAAAAAAAGATTTTAAAGAATCAAAAAAAAGGAAAAATTGGGTTTATGTTCAACGGAAAAAAATTCTCAAAAGCAAGGAAAAATATTTTGTTTCGGTTCGACCTGCAGTCGCATATGAAATAAACGAAGGGAGAAATTTCGCAAAACTTTTCCCGCAAGATCTCCTGCAAGAAGAGGATAATCTCCAACTTCGACTTGTCAATTTTATTTCTCATGAAAATAGCAAGTTAACTCAAAGAATTTATCACACGAATAGTCAATTCGTTCGAACTTGCTTAGTAGTGAATTGGAAACAAGAAGAAAAAGAGGGGGCTCGTGCTTCCCTTGTTGAGGTAAAAACAAATGATCTGATTCGCGAGTTCCTAAGAATTGAGTTAGTCAAGTCCACTATTTCGTATACACGAAGAAGGTATCATATGACAAGTGCAGGGCCCATTCCCAATAATAGTTTAGATCGGAACAATACCAATTCCAAGGGGAAGATTCAATCACTTAGCCAACATCAAGAAACTATTGGCACCTTGTTGAATCGAAATAAAGAATACCCGTCTTTGATGATTTTGTCGGCATCCAACTCTTCGCGAATTGGTTTATTCAAGAATTCGAAATATCCCAATGCGGCAAAAGAATCGAATCCTAGAATTCCTATTCGAGATATTTTTGGGCTCTTAGGCGTTATTGTACCTAGTATATCCAATTTTTCTTCATCTTACTATTTATTAACGCATAATCAGATCTTGTTAAAAAAATACTTGTTCCTTCACAATTTGAAACAAATCTTCCAAGTACTTCAAGGACTTAAATACTCTTTAATAGATGAAAATAAAAGGATTTCCAATTTCGACAGTAACATCGTGTTGGATCCATTCTATTTGAATTGGCACTTTCTCCATCATAACTCGCGGGAAGAGACTTTGGGAATAATTCGCCTTGGACAATTTATTTGCGAAAATGTATGTCTATTTAAATCGCACATAAAAAAATCTGGTCAAATTTTCATTGTTAATATGGACTCTTTTGTTATAAGAGCAGCTAAACCTTATTTGGCCACTATAGGAGCAACTGTTCATGGTCATTATGGAAAAACACTTTACAAAGGAGATAGGTTAGTTACCTTTAACTATGAAAAATCGAGATCTAGTGATATAACGCAGGGTCTTCCAAAAGTAGAACAAATCTTCGAAGCGCGTTCAATTGATTCACTATCGCCGAATCTCGAAAGGAGAATTGAGGATTGGAATGACCGTATACCAAGAATTCTTGGGGTTCCCTGGGGATTCTTGATTGGAGCTGAGCTAACCATAGCTCAAAGTCGTATCTCTTTGGTTAATAAGATCCAAAAGGTTTATAGATCCCAAGGGGTACAGATCCATAATAGACATATAGAGATTATTATACGCCAAGTAACATCAAAAGTACGGGTTTCCGAAGATGGAATGTCTAATGTTTTTTTACCAGGGGAATTAATAGGACTATTGCGAGCAGAACGAGTAGGGCGGGCTTTGGATGAATCGATCTATTATCGGGCAATCTTATTAGGAATAACAAGGGCTTCCCTGAATACCCAAAGTTTCATATCTGAAGCAAGTTTTCAAGAAACTGCTCGAGTTTTAGCAAAAGCTGCCCTACGAGGTCGTATTGATTGGTTGAAAGGCCTGAAAGAAAACGTAGTTCTGGGGGGGATTATACCTGTTGGTACCGGATTCCAAAAATTTGTGCATGGTTCCCCACAAGACAAGAACCTTTATTTCGAAATTCAAAAAAAAAATCTATTCGCATCGGAAATGAGAGATATTTTGTTTCTCCATACAGAATTAGTTTCTTCTGATTCTAATGTAACAAACAATTTCTCTGAGACATCAGAACCCCGATTTACCCCCATTTATACGATTTAAGAATACATAGCCTTATTTTTTTTAGTTTAATTTAAACTAGACTTTTGACCTTAGAATGCTAATAGGTCTGATTTTAGATTTTGTATTTTAACTGTATTTTAATATTTTAATTTGAATTTAATATTTTAATTTGAATAAGTAAAAGAAGTCAGTGTAGAAGGTTCCATCGAAACAATTATTATTTATTTCAAGCTATTTCGGCTCTTTCTTAATTTTCAAAAAGAAATCAATTCCGTAACGGTAAGACAAAAAAAGGAAGTGTGGAAAAATGACAAGAAGATATTGGAATATCAATTTGAAAGAGATGATAGAAGCGGGAGTTCATTTTGGTCATGGTATTAAGAAATGGAATCCTAAAATGGCACCTTACATCTCGGCAAAGCGGAAAGGTACTCATATTACAAATCTCGCTAGAACGGCTCGTTTTTTATCAGAAGCTTGTGATTTAGTTTTTGATGCAGCAAGTCAGGGAAAAAGCTTCTTAATTATTGGTACCAAAAAAAGAGCAGCGGATTTAGTAGCATCAGCTGCAATAAGGTCTCGTTGTCATTATGTTAATAAAAAGTGGTTCAGTGGTATGTTAACGAATTGGTCGATTACCAAAACTAGACTTTCTCAATTTAGAGACTTAAGAGCAGAAGAAAAGACGGGAAAATTCCACCATCTCCCAAAAAGAGATGTGGCAATCTTAAAGAGAAAATTATCTACCTTGCAAAGATATCTCGGCGGGATCAAATATATGACGAGGTTGCCTGACATTGTGATCGTCCTTGATCAGCAAAAAGAGTATATAGCTCTTCGGGAATGTGACATTTTGGGGATTCCTACTATTTCTTTAGTCGATACAAATTGTGACCCAGATCTCGCGAATATATCGATTCCTGCCAACGATGACACTATGACTTCAATTCGATTGATTCTTAACAAATTAGTATTTGCAATTTGTGAAGGCCGTTCTCTCCATATAAGAAATCGTTGATTAAGATTAAGAAGAATTAAGAAGAATAGTTAATTCTTGAGCAACTCCGTGGATTTATGGGATCAGTTACTATTCTTTTTTGTTTTGCATAGATAAAAGAAGAAATATTGATATATATTAGAGGGTATTGCTATATATTATGATCTGATATGATTTCTTGGTATCCCAAATATAAGATTAATACTTCAAGTTGCTGAGTTGAGAAAGAGATGGTTGAATCAAAAGAATTCCTTTTTTGAAGTTCCATTTTTATCAGAGGACAATATGAATATTACACCATGTTCCATTAAAACACTCAAGGGGTTATACGATATATCGGGTGTAGAAGTAGGCCAACACTTCTATTGGCAAATAGGAGGTTTCCAAATTCATGCTCAAGTACTCATCACTTCTTGGGTCGTAATTACTATCTTGCTAGGCTCAGTTATCATAGCTGTTCAGAATCCACAAACTATCCCGACCGACGGTCAGAATTTCTTCGAATATGTCCTTGAGTTTATTCGAGACTTGAGCAAAACTCAGATTGGAGAAGAATATGGTCCTTGGGTTCCCTTTATTGGAACTATGTTCCTTTTTATTTTTGTTTCGAATTGGTCGGGTGCTCTTTTACCTTGGAAAATTATAGAGTTACCCCATGGGGAATTAGCAGCGCCCACGAATGATATAAATACTACTGTTGCTTTAGCTTTACTCACATCAGCGGCATATTTTTATGCGGGTCTTAGCAAAAAAGGATTGAGTTATTTCGAGAAATATATTAAACCAACCCCAATCCTTTTACCAATTAACATCCTAGAAGATTTCACAAAACCATTATCGCTTAGTTTTCGACTTTTCGGAAATATATTGGCGGATGAGTTAGTCGTTGTTGTTCTTGTTTCTTTAGTCCCCTTAATAGTCCCCATACCGGTCATGTTTCTTGGATTATTTACAAGCGGTATTCAAGCTCTTATTTTTGCAACGTTAGCGGCAGCCTATATAGGTGAATCCATGGAAGGTCATCATTGAATTGACTAGTTTTCGAAATAGTCTTTTTTTAGCTTAGCCCAATTCATGCATGGTTCCAGATAATCCTTCTGGTTGGAAAACTAAATAGTTCGAAATGTGTATGAATATACAACCTAGAGTTGTAGGAGAGAAAATAGACTAGACTTTATTACGGAATTGTTAAAGTATATATGCATTCAAAGGGGCGGAATCAGGTTAGATCTATATCCTTAATGTCTATAAGACTGCCATCTTTTATGCGGCTTTCTAAGGAATGATTTTTGAATCGGATTCAATAGAAAATGAGAAAATACGCAAACAAAATAGAACAAACATATGTATATGGGATTTTTTTTCTTCCTAAGTTAGATTCATTATCTAATCCGATATATAGAATTCCCTTCTATATGGAATTGGATTCCATATCCACTTCTATCCAGCATTTTGTTAGCAATTGTATATCTTGATTTGATTCCTATTGGATTTGGGTTAGTTCGATTTCCATAGGGGTTCTTCCTGTATTTTGTCTTTTATTATGGATTAGATGAAGGGAAAAAATGGGAACTCAAAGATATCGAAGAGTAAAAAAAAGGATGGAATGAAAAAGTGGTTGGTTGGAAAGAAAGAGAAATGGAATAATAAGAATCTTATGGATTTACACAAACTTCTAATGATTAGAAACTAAAAACAAGATCCCGAAGTAGTTCGGACGATTTAGATTATCATTTCAATTTGTACTTTTTAGTTACTTCTACCCAATAGAGTTTAGAAGTTATAAGTAATAATTTCTTGGTTGATTGTATCCTTAACCATTTGTTTTTTTTACACGAGGAACTCACCATGAATCCACTAATTGCTGCTGCTTCCGTTATTGCTGCTGGATTGGCCGTAGGGCTTGCTTCTATCGGGCCTGGAGTTGGTCAAGGTACTGCTGCAGGACAAGCTGTAGAAGGTATTGCGAGACAGCCAGAAGCAGAAGGGAAAATACGAGGTACTTTATTGCTTAGTCTAGCTTTTATGGAAGCTTTAACAATTTATGGACTGGTTGTGGCACTAGCCCTTTTATTTGCGAACCCTTTTGTTTAATCCTAAAAAAGAAAATGAGTCCTTTAGGTTAGATACTTTTTTCTTTTTTTAGTAAATAAATAGGTATTTGCTTCTATAATTCCAAGTATATTAATAATTTAATCCTATTTATTATATTATTCCGGGAATTCTTTATTTATCGGGACAGACAATACCCCGGGAACCCCAGGAAGGGCTGATTTGAGCATGATCAATTTAGAGGATATGCTTGCCCTCTTCCTTCCCGTCCTTAGTTTAGGACAGTAGAAAGTCTTTTTCCTTTTATTTTAGGAATTTTGGGAGCATTTCAACAAAGGAAATCTTTCACAGGTCAAACGACACCTAAGACTTAATCTAAAAGAAATTATTAGATTGAATCCATTTGCATTAAAAAAAAATTGCATTAAAAAAACTGATCAAAAAAGGGCGAGCGAAGCAAGTGTAAGTGATCGAAAAACTTTCTTCTTTATTCGTCCTATCTATAAGAGGAGAGCATATGAAAAATGTAACCTATTTTTTCGTTTTTTTAGCTCACTGGCCATTCGCGGGGAGTTTCGGGCTTAATACCGATATTTTAGCAACAAATCTAATAAATCTAACTATAGTGGTTGGTGTATTGATTTTTTTTGGAAAGGGAGTGTGTGCGAGTTGTTTATTTCAAGAATAGATTGGATCCATCCGGCTGCACTTTAGAATGTTTTTTATTTTAGGATAACTAAAAAAGGTGCACGATCTCAACGAATTACTTCTGAATAACTTCAGAAATCATATGGAAGAACCATAGCATTTCGCGACTAATTGGGAAATTTACTTTGATTCTCTATAGACCAATAATACGAGACCATTAACACGGTTAAAGCTAAACTGCTTGAAGTCCAGGCAAAAGGGGTACTCTTTCTACAACTATATTAGTATTAGTATCGAAATGCTTTAAACGGGAAATAGCTAGTGTAGAATTTATCTGATATAGAACACTCATATCGATAAAATGGTTTGAACTATTTACTATACTAGAGGGGCGCCCTGCCCTTTTTTCAATGCCGAATCGACGACCTATGTATAAAAAAAAGCAAAATTTTTTGGATTGGATTTGAAGAAAAAAAGGAATTCTATCAATTTGCATTTTCCTTTTATTTAGTTAGTTTTTCTTAATGAAATTGAAATTATTAACTAACAGAGCAAACACAAACAAAGAAACAACTTTGCTGACCATGATGATTTTTATCTAGTCGGAAGAGTCCTCTTAATATTTTTCTAGTTTTATAGAAATTTTGGTATATTGAAATACAAACAGAAAAGAGGGGATAGAGGATAGGCTCATTACATTATATAAAAAAAAGATATGGAAATAACCATACCATAATTAATACATAGCAAAAAAGAAAAAAAAAAGAGCGTGAGAGCCAAATGAATCGAAAGATTCTTGTTTGGTTCGGGAAGAGATCATAAAAGTTGTAAACTTAATAGCAAGATAATCCACTTTCATTAAAAGATTTATTAGATAATCGAAAACAGAGGATCCTAAGTACTATTCGAAATTCGGAAGAATTACGTAGAGGGACCCTTGAACAACTCGAAAAAGCTCGGCTTCGATTAGAGAAAGTCGAACTAGAGGCAGATGAGTATCGAATGAATGGATACTCTGAGATAGAACGAGAAAAAGAAAATTTGATTAATGCCACTTCTACTAGTTTGGAACAATTAGAAAAGTCTAAAAACGAAACCCTTTATTTTGAAAAACAAAGGGCGATGAATCAGGTCCGGCAGCGAGTTTTCCAACAAGCCGTACAAGGAGCTCTAGGAACTCTGAATAGTTGTTTGAATACCGAGTTACATTTTCGTACGATTCGTGCTAATATTGGCATTCTCGGGGCCATAGAATGGAAGAAATAATTAAATTTATTAGGCCTTGAACTTCTACTTTCGTTTAGAATTTAGGCATTATTTTTCCCCTTGCTTCCGAAAAAAAAAAGATTCAAGAAACACTAATGGCAACCCTTCGAGTCGACGAAATTAATAAAATTCTCCGCGAACGTATTGAACAATATAATAGGAAAGTAGGGATTGAGAATATCGGTCGCGTAGTTCAAGTGGGGGATGGGATTGCTCGTATTATAGGTCTTGGTGAAATAATGTCAGGTGAATTAGTTGAATTTGCAGAAGGGACTAGAGGTATTGCTCTGAATTTGGAATCAAAAAAT